GCTTTTTTTGAAATGCTACGACAAAAAATGTATTTTTCTTTTTTTACAACAAAAAAATTTGTTTGTGATGAACTGGATAAATTCTTCTATGATGAACTGCATAATTATTATTGTTGGATTTATACCAATGAAAAAAAATGGAGGAACCTAAGGAACGAGTTTAGAGATCGAATTGAAGCCCTAGACAGAGGATCTCCTTATCTGGATGTACTCGAAAAAAAGACTCGATTATGCAATAATAAAACTAAAGAAGAATACTTGCCTAAAATATATGATCCTCTCTTAAACGGATCCTATCGTGGAATAATTAAAAATTTTTTTTTACCTTCAATCCTAAATGAAACCTCAGTCAAAAATTCGATAGAGACAAATTTTAAAAATAAACTCAATAAAGTTCATAGTATCCTTCTTTTTAAGGGTAAGGAACTTAATGTTCATAATTTTGAAGAATTGTACCAGAAATTGGAAGGGAAAATAGCTACATTGGAAGAGAAATTGGTCCAGAAATTGGACCAGAAATTGGGACAGAAAATATATACATTGGATAAAAAATCATTAGCAAGAGAATTGAGTCTTTTAATCGATGAATTTGCTGAAGAATCAACATCCAATTTGAAAGGAATTTCTTTATTTCCGGAACAAAGACGAATTGATTCAGAAGATCCAGAAAAAGTTTTGAAATTTTTAATCGAAAGAGTCATAATTGATCCCATCATTCAAACAATATGCGATACAGCCATAATTCCTCCCATGGAAAAAACAACTCGAAAAAAATCGATTGGAATAAATAAAAAAGTCCCCCAATGGTCATACAAATTATTCAGCGAGGTAGAACAACTCGGAAAAACTGCAACAACGGAAGAGGGGGAAGAGTGGATAGTAGATCATCAAATTCGCTCGAGGAAAGCGAAACGTATAGTTCTTTTTACGAAGGGTCCGGAGGAAGCAGAGAATGCCGACCCTAGTATCAAAACTATGACGAAGCCTGATGAAATAGAAGAAGTGGATATGATAGATTATCCCTATGAAGCGGATTTTCGTCGAGACATAATCACAGGTTCTATGCGTGTTCAAAGACGTAAAACCCTTACGGGGAAAATGTTTCCCTTATATCCGTATTCCCCACTTTTTTTCGACAGAGTAGGATTTTCTTGGGATGTTCTTTTCGAACCATTCATATTATCAGTAATTGAGATTTCCGACCTAATACAAGACATTTTTAGAAAGGGTATAAAAGGAAGCGTAGCAAAAAGAATAAAGAGGTTGAAAAAAAAAAAAAAAATGTACATGGAGGAAAACAAAAGCTACGAAGAAATTCAAAAAGAAGTCAATGAAATGGAAAGGGGGCGGGACGGGCAGACGGAAATGGAACGAATAGAAAGGACACGAGAAAGAATATCAGACCTCTATGATATCCTTATTTATGCTCATGGAATAAGAGCTTTTATTTTACTAATTCAGTCGAGGCTTAGACAATCTATTGTATTGCCTTCGTTGATACTAGCTAAAAATATTGTCCGTTTCTTATTACGCCAAGAGTCCGAGTGGGAGCAGGATATAAGGGAGATGAATAGAGAAGTGTATGTTATATGCACCTATAATGGTATGCCAATACTAGAACCAGGAAGAAACGGAATTTTTCCTCAAAACTGGGCTACAGAGGGTATACAAATAATGATACGATTTCCTTTCCGTCTGAAACCTTGGCACCGATCTAAGATACGACCTTCTCGTAGGGATCCAAATCCAAAGCAGGAAAGTCCTGCTGCTTTTTTAACGATTTGGGGACTGGAAACTGACCGTCCTTTTGGTTCTCCTCTCGTAGGACTTGGTATTTTGTTTTGTTATTCTTTTGGACCCCCTTTGAAAAAACTCCAAAAAGCAATTAGAAAATGGAGTTTTCGAATTCTAAAAAGTTTCAAAGAAAGAACCAAATTTTTGTTTCTAAAGGTCCCAAAAGAACCAAAAAAATTGAGAGAGGATTCGAGTGAAATAAAAAAAGATTCTATAATCAATAATCAGATTATTCATGAATCATCCATTCAAACCCGATCTATGGATTGGACAAATTATTCACTGACAGAAAGAAAAATGAAAGATCTGATTGATAGAACAAGCACAATCAGAAATCAAATAGAAAGAATTACAAAAGACAAGAAAAATGGATTTCGAACTCTAAAGGTAAATATTAGTCCTAACAAAACAAGTTATGGTGCTCAAAAATTAGCATCACTCAAAAATATTTTTCAGATATTAAAAAGAAGAAATGATCGATTAATCCGTAAATCACATTCTTTTTTAAAATGGATCGTGGAAAGGATATACGCGGATATCCTTCTAGAGAGCTTTCCATATATCATTAATCGTCTTACTAATAGTCTTTATAGGCCCATGATCATTATAAAACTTTTTCGTAAATTCAAAAAAAAAAATTTTTTTGATACAAAAGAGAAAAAGATAATTGAGCGTATTTCAACTATAAAAAAAAAACTTTCACCTTCTCGTATTCGTCATAAGATTCAGACGAAGTCGGGGGTTTCTTTAAAATTATCCCTCGTGTCACAGGCCTATGTATTTTACAAATTATCACAAACCCAGGTTATTAACTTGTATAAGTTAAGATCTGTCCTTCAATATGACGGAGCAGCTTTATTTCTTAAGAATGAAATAAAAGATTATTTTCGAAGACAAGGAATAATTTCTTCCGAATTAAAGCATAAGAAACTTCAGAATTCTGGAATGAATCAATGGAAAAATTGGTTAAAGAGTCATTATCCATACGATTTCTCTGAGCAAAAATGGCGAAATATAGTCAATCAACATTGTAGGGTTGAAAATCCAAATTTAATCAAACGGGATTCATCTGAAAGAGAGGAAAAGGTTTCGTTATTGCTAAATAAAAACGATCATTTTCAAAAAATGTATAGATATGATCTTTTAGCATATCAATCGATTTTTTATGAAGATAAGAAGGACTCATATAATTACAACATACATAAACCGAAATTTGTTGATATGGGGGCGAGTATCCCTATTACAAATTTGATAAGAAAAGATTTTTTTATGTATATAAAAAATCCAGATAGAAAATATTTTGATACGAAAGGTCTTTTTGATCTCAAAATTAATAAAGATAAAGAAATCAACCCATCCAATCAAAAAAAGAAAAGAAACCCCTTTGATTGGATGGGAATGAATGAAGAAAGACTAAATCGTCCTGTATCGAAGCCGATACCTTGGTTATTCCCACAATTTGAGTTATTTTTTAATGTATATAAAATGAAACCGGGGTTTATACCAATTCATTCACTTCTTTTTCATTTTAATGAAGATGTTAGTCAAAATATCACTCAAAATAAAAAAGGGGATCTTCTACTATCAAAAGAAAAAAAATATTTTGAATTAGAGAATCAAGAAGAAAAAAAAACCATAGGTCAAAGAGATCTCGCATCAGATGCCCAAAACCGAGGGAACCCCAAATCTGTTCTCTCAAACCAACAAAAATATATGGAAGAACTTTATACGAAATCAGATCTGAAAATGGGTAGAACGAAAAATAAATCCAAAAGCATTTGGACTTGGGAAATAGACTTAGATGCGTTCATGAAAGGATCTTTTGCTTTGCAATTGAAATGGCTGCTTAGTCCTTTGACTATGGAATTATTCGATTATGCGCTGTCCGTACTTGAATGGGAAAAGGAAAGCAGAATGACAACAAAGTTTGGTTTCGGCTTTATTAAGAAGGAGGAGTTAACTCTGGATCCAATGCTAATCCGGGATTTGAATCTTTCAAAAATCCTAAAAGAGGGAATATTTATTATCGAACCCGTTCGTATACCTGTAAAACATAATGTAGAATTTATTATGTATCAAACCATAAGGATTTATTTAGTTCATGAGATTAAACAAAAAAAGAATCAAAAAAGATACAGAGAAAATATGGATAAGAATCATTTTGAGGAATCGATTGCAAGACATCAAATGATGACGAAAAATAGAAACAAAAATCATTATGATTTGCTTGTTCCTGAAAATATTTTATCGTCTAGACGGCGTAGAGAATTGAGAATTCTAAGTTGTTTCAATTCAAGGAATAGTAATTGTGTGGAAAAAAATGCAGTCTTTTGCAATGGGAACAAGGTAAAAACCTGTGGTCAATTTTTGGATGAAAGCAAAGATCTTGATAGAGAGAAAATGAAATTCATTAAATTAAAATTTTTTCTTTGGCCCAATTATCGATTAGAAGATTTAGCTTGTATGAATCGCTATTGGTTTGATACTAATAATGGTAGTCGTTTCAGTATGTTAAGGATACATATGTATCCACGATTGAAAATTGATTGATGATACAATTGTCTTATATATCCCCTACCATATATATATCGGGTGGATAAATAGCGGCGCATATGCCTTGTCTTACATCCTTTTTTGATACATGAATACTAATTCAATGACGTATCAATTAGATCATAAAATGAATCAATAAGGAAATTCGTATTGATTATTGTGTATACCAGATCAAAATACCTCGCATTATTATTACTGATCAGTAAAATTCATATTCATATTCGTAAAATAAAAAAAGTAAATTAATAAAAAAATTGACGAAGTTATATAATATATATTTATTCTTTAGTATAGTTATGACAAAAACTGCATTCAGCTCAGTAATTTCGCAAGAAGAAAAAAAAGGATCTGTTGAATTTCAAGTATTCTGTTTCACCAATAAGATATGGAGACTTAGCTCACATTTGGAATTACACAAAAAAGACTATTCATCTCAGAGAGGCCTACGGAAAATTTTGGGAAAACGTCAACGACTTCTGGCTTATTTTTCAAAAAAAAATATAATACGCTATAAAAAATTAATCAGCCAATTGAATATCCGAGAGATAAAAAAACGTTAATTTGAACAATAATTTTCTTTGATTTATTCGATCTTCAATTTGAATGAATTTTTTTTAGTTTTCAGCAATTCATGGAAGAATAAATAAGGAAAAAACTTATGACTGGACCAGTTACAAGAAAAGATCTAATGATAGTCAATATGGGGCCTCACCACCCATCAATGCACGGCGTTCTTCGACTCATTGTTACTTTAGATGGTGAAGATGTTGTTGACTGTGAACCCATTTTAGGTTATTTGCACAGAGGAATGGAAAAAATTGCGGAAAACCGAACAATTATACAATATTTGCCTTATGTAACACGTTGGGATTATTTAGCTACTATGTTCACAGAAGCAATAACTATAAATGCACCAGAGCAATTAGGAAATATTCAAGTACCGAAAAGGGCTAGCTATATTCGAGTTATTATGTTGGAGTTAAGTCGTATAGCTTCTCATTTGTTATGGCTTGGACCCTTTATGGCGGATATTGGGGCACAAACCCCCTTCTTCTACATTTTCAGAGAAAGAGAATTGATATATGATCTATTCGAAGCTGCCACTGGCATGAGAATGATGCATAATTATTTTCGCATCGGAGGAGTCGCTGCCGATCTACCTTACGGCTGGATAGATAAATGTTTAGATTTCTGTGAGTATTTTTTAACAGCAATTGCTGAATATCAAAAGCTTATTACGCGAAATCCTATTTTTTTAGAACGAGTTGAGGGGGTGGGCATTATTAGCGGAGAAGAGGCAATAAATTGGGGGTTGTCAGGGCCGATGTTACGGGCTTCCGGAATACAATGGGATCTTCGTAAAGTTGATAATTATGAATGTTATGAAGAATTTGATTGGGAAGTTCAATGGCAGAAAGAGGGCGATTCCTTAGCTCGTTATTTAATCCGAATTGGTGAAATGGTGGAATCCGTAAAAATTATTCAGCAAGCTCTAGAAGGAATTCCGGGGGGGCCCTATGAAAATTTGGAAAGCCGGCGCTTTAATATAGTAAGAGATCCTGAGTGGAATAACTTTGAATATCGATTCATTAGTAAAAAGCCATCTCCCGCTTTTGAGTTATCGAGACAGGAACTTTATGTAAGAGTCGAGGCGCCAAAGGGCGAATTGGGAATTTTTTTGATAGGAGATCAGAGTTCTTTTCCATGGAGATGGAAAATCCGCCCGCCTGGTTTTATCAATTTACAAATTCTTCCTCAGTTAGTTAAAAGAATGAAATTGGCTGATATTATGACAATACTAGGTAGCATAGATATCATTATGGGAGAAATTGATCGTTGAAATGATAATTGATACAACAGGAGTACAAGCTATCAACTCTTTTTCTATATTGGAATCCTTAAAAGAAGTCTATGGGACTATATGGATGCTTGTACCTATTTTGATTCTTATTTTGGGAATCACAATAGGTGTCCTAGTAATTGTATGGTTAGAAAGAGAAATATCTGCAGGGATACAACAACGTATTGGGCCTGAATATGCCGGCCCCTTGGGAATTCTGCAAGCTTTAGCAGATGGAACAAAACTACTTTTTAAAGAGAACCTTCTTCCCGCAAGAGGAGATCCAAGGTTATTTAGTCTTGGACCCTCCATAGCAGTCATATCCATTTTACTAAGTTATTCAGTAATTCCTTTTAGCTATAGACTTATTCTCGTCGATCTCAGTAGTGGTGTTTTTTTATGGATCGCCATTTCAAGTATTGCTCCCATTGGACTTCTTATGTCAGGATATGGATCAAATAATAAATATTCTTTTTTAGGCGGTCTACGGGCTGCTGCCCAATCTATTAGTTATGAAATACCATTAACTCTTTGTGTGTTAGCAATATCTCTACGTGCGATTCGTTGAGGCTTAAATTTTCCACAATTTTTTCTTTCGAGAGTTTTTCTAAGAATGAACTAAACCAGATAGTTAGATGAGCGAAAGAAAACAGCTTCGAAATTCGCAGTAAAAAGATTGAGTCTCATTTCTTATGTACAAGAATTACACCAAAGGTTAATATAAGCAAATAGAAGCAGTAAAGAAAAACTATTTACCCCAAGCCAGATTGATTTGTTATCATGGCTTGAAGCGGGTTAAACAGACGGATTCTTTGGGGTTCGTGCTATCGTTTATATCTATTGACACGAACTGTCGAAGAGATTGAGCAAAACTGAGTGGATGGTTAGGAACACCAAGGTACACAAAGGATTAGTAATTAATAGGGATTTTCTAAGCTATCGGAAAAAATTCCACATAAACGAAATACGAATTGGGGCTTTAAATTAGTAGAAATGATCAAGTAGTACTCCCCAGAATTCCGATCCAGAGTAGGCCGCTATCCACCGCTAAAGTGAATGACTATCGGGAACGAAGTAATCCTTTACTTCTTTTTTTGGCCAAAAAAGAAAAAAAATAGAAAGAATGTAATTGAAAAATTTTTGATTCTTTTTGCCGTCTTCGTGTTAATTTTTTTTTGGTAAGCAAAATAGGGCGAGCTATCTGTTATTAGTTCGAAAAATATTTTTTCTGAAGGGTTAAAATTAAGTCTCAATAAAAAAACCGAAGTAAAGGATGAGATAAATTCAGAAGCCGTTTAGTATAGCAGACAGAATTCCGTTGGTCTAATTCGGGACCTTTCGATTACTTTTGACTCTATTTAGCCTATAAAAATATCAAGATTAAAGAATATCGAAGCAGTCCTTAGATTTATGTGGGACCCGCGAGGAGCCGTATGAGGTGAAAATCTCATGTACGGTTCTGTAATAGCGCTGATAACAGTGATCTTATCACCGACTAGAATTATCTAACAGTTTAAGTACAGTTGATATAGTTGAGGCACAGTCCAAATACAGTTTTTGGGGGTGGAATTTGTGGCGTCAACCTATAGGATTTTTCGTTTTTATAATTTCTTCTCTAGCTGAATGTGAAAGGTTGCCTTTTGATTTACCAGAAGCAGAGGAAGAATTAGTAGCAGGTTATCAAACAGAATATTCGGGTATTAAATTTGGTTTATTTTTTGTTGCTTCCTATCTAAATCTATTAGTTTCTTCATTATTTGTAACAGTTCTTTACTTGGGAGGCTGGAATTTATCGATTCCGTACATATTCGTTCCTGATTTTTTTGAAATAAATGCAAGGGATGGAGTCTTTGAAACAACAATTGGTATTTTCATTACATTAGCGAAAACTTTTTTTGTCTTGTTCATTTCTATCACAACAAGATGGACGTTACCTAGACTGAGAATGGACCAATTATTAAGTCTTGGATGGAAATTCCTTTTACCTATTTCTTTAGGTAATTTATTATTAACAACGTCTTCCCAACTCCTTTCACTATAATATAAGCAAAGTAGAAATTTTTCTATTCAGTAGTAACTAGATTGATAACTTGTCCCAAACAAGAGAAAGAAACAAAAAAAATTATCGATATTTAGGATATGTTCCCTATGGTAACTGGGTTCCTGAATTATGGTCAACAAACAGTACGGGCGGCTAGGTACATTGGTCAAGGTTTTTTGATTACCTTATCCCACGCCAATCGTTTACCTGTAACTATTCAATACCCTTATGAAAAATTGATCACATCAGAACGTTTTCGTGGTCGAATCCACTTTGAATTCGATAAATGCATTGCTTGTGAGGTATGTGTTCGTGTATGTCCTATAGATCTACCTGTTGTAGATTGGAAATTGGAAACTGATATTCGAAAGAAACGGTTACTTAATTACAGTATTGATTTCGGAATCTGTATATTTTGTGGTAATTGCGTTGAGTATTGCCCAACAAATTGTTTATCAATGACTGAAGAATACGAGCTTTCTACATATAATCGTCATGAATTAAATTATAATCAAATTGCTTTAGGCCGTTTACCAATGTCAATAATTGACGATTACACAATTCGAACTATCTTTAATTGGCCTCAATTAAATAAAAAAAAAGAAATACCTTGATTCAAGAACCCTAGTTTTTATTACTAAGATATTTTCAATTTTTAATAAGACAAAGAAAAAGAACTAACAATAACAACTATTGATCTGATTGGTTCATGAAAATTGAATATTTGCTTGGAAATTTTTTTAATGTAATGGTTTCAACTAGATTCGAACTAGCCTTTCAGATAAAGAACGCGATTAGTCTATTAACTTCACCTACATTAATTTGCATCCACTAGAATTGCATTCAAATAGATTCACTTAACTTAGTTTCTCCCGGTCAGTTCAATAAGATCATGATCCGATTTTTATATCTTTTTTTTAATCGAATGGATTTACCTGGACCAATACATGATTTTCTTTTAGTCTTTCTGGGATCAGGTCTTATATTAGGAGGCCTGGGGGTGATATTATTTACCAATCCCATTTTTTCTGCTTTTTCGTTGGGATTGGTTCTTGTTTGTATATCTTTATTCTATATTCTAGCAAACTCTCAGTTTGTAGCTTCTGCGCAACTCCTTATTTACGTAGGAGCTATAAATGTTTTAATTATATTTGCTGTAATGTTCATCAACGGGTTAGAGTATGACAAAAATTCGCGTCTTTGGACTTTTGGGGACGGAATTACTTTGTTAGTTTGTACCAGTATTTTTGTTTTATTAATTACTACTATTCTAAATACGTCCTGGTACGGAATTATTTGGACTACAAAATTAAACCAGATTATAGAACAAGATTTTATAAATAATAGTCAACAAATTGGAATTCATTTATCAACAGATTTTTTTCTCCCGTTTGAACTCATTTCTATAATTCTTTTAGTTGCTTTGATAGGTGCAATTGCCGTGGCCCGTCAATAAAATTAAAAATCTTGAAAAGCATCCCTCCAAAGCAAACTTTATTCTGTTTCTGTTTTATTGTATCCATTCAATTCTATTTTAATTTATGTATAATATAAAATAGAAAAGTCAATCTATTACTAACATCCCTTTTTGCTCTGTATTTGTTTGTTATATTCGAGTGAATTCAATTCTTGTTCATATTGAAATGAAATAAATCCAGATTGACAAGGAGTGGCTCAATGATGCTTGAACATGTACTTGTTTTGAGTGCCTTTTTATTTTCTATCGGTATCTATGGATTAATCACAAGCCGAAATTTAGTTAGAGCTCTTATGTGTCTGGAACTTCTATTGAATGCGGTGAATCTAAATTTTGTAACATTTTCTGACTTTTTTGATAGTCGTCAATTGAAAGGAAACATTTTCTCCATTTTTGTTATTGCGATTGCAGCCGCTGAAGCAGCTATTGGGCCGGCTATTGTTTCGGCAATTTATCGTAACAGAAAATCCACTCGTATTAATCAATCAAATTTGTTGAATAAGTAGTAGTAATATTATTATTATAGAAATTGGAAGAGTTATCAATTCAAATTAGATTACTAGTGATGTAGAATCTTCAAAAAAAGAAGAAATCAAAGTATTTTGTATCTCTTTTCTAAACTGACCCAGAAAAGTTGATTTGACAAATTCTGGTGAATCATCGATTCGTCTGGTCTTTAAATATAAAATCAATTTACATACAATACAGGATTCTACTAGATCGAAAATTTATGAGATTCAAAAAAAGGTATAAATCCAATGTCACATTCCGTAAAGATTTATGATACATGTATAGGATGTACTCAATGTGTTCGAGCCTGTCCCACAGATGTATTAGAAATGATACCTTGGGACGGGTGTAAAGCTAAACAAATAGCTTCCGCCCCAAGAACAGAGGACTGCGTTGGTTGTAAGAGATGTGAATCCGCCTGTCCAACCGATTTTTTGAGTGTTCGGGTTTATTTATGGCATGAAACAACCCGCAGTATGGGCCTAGCTTATTAATACGTTCCATAAAACTCCACTTGAAAACTCCACTTGAATCCATTTGATTTTTGTTTACCGACAAAAACCCGCGCTCGGACTGAAATGAAAAATATATATATATATCTTCTTTTCGACTTATTCGAGTACGGGTTTTTTAGTCCAAGTGTATTTTGTCTTTACCATGAATGTTTTTCCTTGGTTAACCTTAATTGTAGTTTTGCCTATATTTGCGGGTTCATTAATTTTCTTTCTCCCTCATAGGGGCAATAAAGTAATTAGATGGTATACTTTGTGTATATGTATGTTAGAATTTTTACTAACAACCTATGTATTCTGTTATCATTTCCAGCCAGACGACCCATTAATACAACTGTCCGAAGATTATAACTGGATTCATTTTTTAAATTTCCACTGGAGATTGGGAATAGACGGGCTTTCTATAGGACCTGTTTTACTGACAGGATTTATCACAACTTTAGCTACTTTAGCGGCTTGGCCGGTTACTCGGGATTCCCGATTATTCCATTTCTTGATGTTAGCAATGTATAGTGGTCAAATAGGATTATTTTCTTCTCGAGACCTTTTACTTTTTTTCCTAATGTGGGAATTGGAATTAATTCCCGTTTATCTACTTTTATCCATATGGGGAGGAAAGAAACGTCTATACTCAGCTACAAAGTTTATTTTGTACACTGCAGGGGGTTCCATTTTTCTGTTAATGGGAGTTTTGGGCCTTGGGTTGTATGGTTCTACTGAACCAACATTAAATTTTGAAACGTTAATTAATCAATCGTATCCTGTGGGATTAGAAATAATATTCTATATTGGATTTCTTCTTGCTTTTGCTGTCAAACTGCCGATTATACCTCTACATACATGGTTACCAGATACCCACGGAGAAGCACATTACAGTACTTGTATGCTTTTAGCCGGAATACTATTAAAAATGGGAGCATATGGATTAGTTCGGATCAATATGGAATTATTACCTCACGCTCATTCTATATTTTCTCCTTGGTTGATGATAGTAGGCACAATACAAATAATCTATGCAGCTTCAGCATCTCCGGGGCAACGTAATTTAAAAAAAAGAATAGCATATTCCTCTGTATCTCATATGGGTTTCATAATTCTCGGAATTAGTTCTATAACTGATACAGGATTCAACGGGGCCCTTTTACAAATAATCTCTCATGGATTTATTGGTGCTGCGTTTTTTTTCCTAGCAGGAACTAGTTATGATAGAATACGTCTTATTTATCTTGACGAAATTGGCGGAATAGCCGTTTCAATGCCAAAAATATTCACACTCTTCACTACTTTTTCTATGGCTTCCCTTGCGTTACCGGGCATGAGTGGTTTTTTTGCCGAATTAATAGTCTTTTTTGGAATAATTACCAGTCAAAAAATTTTTTTCATGGCAAAAGTCCTAATTACTTTTGGCATGGCAATTGGAATGATATTAACTCCTATTTATTTATTATCTATGTTACGCCAAATGTTCTATGGATACAAGTTATTAAGTAGTGCAAACTCTTCTTTTTTTGATTCTGGTCCGCGAGAGTTATTTGTTTCACTCGCTATCTTTCTACCAGTAATAGGTATTGGTATTTACCCCGATTTCGTTCTCTCACTATCGGTTGAGAAGGTACAAGCTATCCTATCGAATTTTTTTTATAGATAGTTTTCATTTAAAAAAACTTTTTTACGTCACGCAAAAAACGAATTGGAATTAAAATTGGATAGTTTGACGTTTGTGAGAACCATTTGAATCACTATACTAATTGATTGAAATGGTTCTCGACGAGGCTTGCTTCTTTTTATATGTATATGGTATATACTTTGTTCTGCGGTTGTATTCGTCAGGTTAGGTCTTTTCTTCAATAATTCAATTTTTTAATATAAACGAACCATAACTATGTAATCCTATTCCTAATAGATTGACCCCAAAATAGCATATCCAAATTATAAGAAATCCTATAGAAGCCACAATTGCAGAATTTTCACTTTTAAAATTTATATTTGTTTTAATATGCAAATAAATCGCGAATGTGGTCCAAGTAATGAATGCCCACGTTTCCTTTGGGTCCCAATTCCAATACGATCCCCACGCTTCATTAGCCCATACTGCTCCTGAAAGAATACCTATGGTTAAAAAGACAAAGCCTAGACTAATAACACGGGAACTCCAATGATCTAATTGTTCAATTAACTGGGACCTATAATAATTCCTAAGAGAAACGAGATGGGTGCCTTGCAAAATGCTGGTTTCTTCATTCGTGTATTGTATCTTCCCAAAGAACAAAGACTCGTTTAATAAAAGCTTTCTTTTACCAAAAGGACTTATATAGTTTTGAAATGTAATGACTAGAAGGGCTACTGATAATAATGATCCACACAAAAGGGCTGCATAAGCCAATATCATCATACTTACATGCATCATTAACCACTGGGATTGGAGAGCTGGTACTAATAGTATGGATTGCTTCATTTGGGCTAAAAAACCCGAAGTAGCAAAGCCCTGGGTCAAAATAGCACCGGGCGCCGTTATTGCACTTAAATTTTGTTTGTGTTTTTTAAAATAAGGAATCATATGAATAATATAAAAATTCCATGAAAGGAAGATTAATGATTCATATAAATCACTTAACGGGAAATGCCCCGAAAAAATCCACCGAATGCCTAACAATCCTGTTATACAGGAAAAAGTAAGTATCATACCCTTTTCTAATGAATCATCTAGTTCTACTATTTCGTTGACTACTAAAGTTATTAAATGAATTGTAATTACAATGGAAATGGTCGAGAAGGAAATATGATTGAAAAGATGCTCTAAAGTCAAAAATATCATAAGAATAAAAAAAAAGATATCCCGCAATTACAAAGCATGAAATCTAAATTCCGAACGAAATAAATCTCATTGTGATGCTTATTATTCATTCTAGAACTATTCGAATCCTTTTGCGAATTTCTCAAATGCTGTGCCGCTACTCGGACTCGAACCGAGATGCTCTAGCACTGCTTCCTAAGAGCAGCGTGTCTACCAATTTCACCATAGCGGCTTGTTTGAAATAATAATATATAATAGCCTATTTATCTTTAATAGTCGAGATTTAAAGAGTCAATTCAATGGCGATTTTTTTAGAAAATAAAAAACATTAAAAATTTTTATTTTCTAAGGAAAAGGAATATATGAATATATACAATAGTACTTTCAAAAAGTTATAAAGATAGAATCCAAGTGAAATAAAAAAGAAGATATATAACAATTTTGAGACATAATGAATCGGGGAGGGAAAGTTTTGAATTGAACCCATTCTATTAAGGATCTTTTTTTAACTCAAGATTTTTTGTTTGCTCTTCCGTCGATATAAAACTCCTTTCATTTTTTATTGGGTATTGCGATTGATCGGTTGATGGGGAAAGTAAGAATCCCCATCCCATAACCGAAAAAATATACTAAATAAAAGAAGGGTTTAGCTTACCTATCATAAGAGAGAAGCAAGGTCTATTTCATGCTGATCAAAAAAATTAATGAATACAAAGCATTAATTATTTAGAATTTAGAATTAAAATGCTTTGTAAAGGAAATTTTGTAGAAGTTTTTTTGAGTTAGATCGATTCAGATTATTCTAACATTTGATTACTTATTTTTTGTATAAAAAAACTTTTCGAATTACCGGTAGAAAGAGATTTCGCTAACGAAAAAGCTTTTAATGCTGCCGAATATCCTTTTCTTTTCCAAATATTTTTACGAATACGCTTTTTGGAAATTGAAGTACGCTTTTTTGGAACTGCCATTTTTTAAATAAACTAGGTTATTCAGTGTTATAGTTGGATGTGAAAGACATCTATTGTTCAAAGCAAAGGAATCTTTCTGTCCTATTTTTGTTAGTTCTAGGTCCTTTTTCTCTTCTAAGTTTTTTTAGAAAATGAGATATATATGAAAATTACATATTATGATAGACTCCCGTTTTTTCTATTTTTCTTATTCAAATTTCTCTTTATAGAATACGCTGTACCGTAACAAAGAAAATCAATAAACAAACTTTAGACTTCTAGTTATGTATTGTATATTTGTGCTAGGTTACTTTTATTTAACATGTTATTTACATGTCATGTAATAAACATATTCTTTAGTTAAAGTAGACATGATTTGATATATTTTTATCATTTTTTTCTATTTTATGTTATGTAAAGTCGAAAGTAAAGTCTTGGCTTTGTAATAGAAGACAATCAATCAAAGAGTTTTGCAGAGCACTAATAACTGGTTCCGACTAAACTACAATAAACAAATTGAAATAGTTCCCAATTTTTGACTTAAATTAGGTTATGAATTTGAGTAGATTCCTCTCGGGGTATTTCTCAAAAGAAAAATGGAAAGTGTAAATTGTTGATATTCTCTCTATTCATAGGTTTAAATAGTTGATTTAATAACTAAGTATTTACTTTTACTAATAACTATTTTGTCATTTGACCAATTCGAACTTCTTGGGTTGAATATTAATAAAATGTTTTTTCTTAGATTTCAAATAGAAAGAAAATTATATTATTGCATATCTTCATTTTTTTATTGAACTCTTTTGAAAGAGGTAAGAATCGGTGAAGCTAAAATCAAATTTTATTTTTTATGGAACATATATACCAATATGCATGGATCATACCTTTTATTCCACTTACAGTTCCTTTGTTAATCGGAGCAGGGCTTCTTCTTTTTCCGACAACAATAAAAAATCTTCGTCGGATATGGGCTTTTCCTAGTATTTCGTTGTTAAGTCTAGTTATGCTTTTTTCAATGAAATTGTCTATTAAGCAAATAAATAGTAGTTCTATCTATCAATCTGTGTGGTCTTGGACCATCAATAATGATTTTTCTTTAGAGTTCGGTTATTTGGTTGATCCACTTACTTCTATTATGTTAATGTTAATCACTACTGTTGGTATTCTTGTTCTTATTTATAGTGACAATTATATGTCTCATGATGAGGGATATTTGAGATTTTTTGCTTATCTGAGCTTTTTCAATACTTCTATGCTTGGATTAGTTACTAGTTCGAATTTAATACAAATTTATATGTTTTGGGAATTAGTTGGAATGTGTTCGTATCTATTAATAGGTTTTTGGTTTACACGACCTATTGCAGCAGATGCTTGTCAAAAAGCGTTTGTAACTAATCGTGTAGGGGATTTTGGTTTATTATTAGGAATTTTAGGTCTTTATTGGCTAACGGGCAGTTTTGAATTTCGAGATTTGTTCGAAATATTCAATACTTCGATTTCTAATAATGAAATCAATTTTTTCGTTGGAACTGTATGTACTTTCTTTTTATTTGCTGGTGCGGTTGCCAAATCCGCCCAATTCCCACTTCATGTATGGTTACCTGATGCTATGGAAGGGCCTACTCCTATTTCTGCTCTTATACATGCTGCTACTATGGTAGCAGCGGGGGTTTTTCTTGTCGCTCGACTTTTTCCTCTTTTGATAGTCATCCCTTCCATACTAAATCTAATCGCTTTAATAGGTATAATAACATTACTTTTAGGAGCGACTTTAGCTCTTGCTCAAAAAGACATTAAGAGAAGTTTAGCTTATTCTACAATGTCTCAATTGGGGTATATGATGTTAGCTTTAGGTATGGGGTCTTATCGAGTTGCTTTATTTCATTTGATTACTCATGCTTATTCAAAAGCATTATTGTTTTTAGGATCTGGATCCGTTATTCATTCTATGGAAGCTATTGTTGGGTATTCTCCAGAAAAAAGCCAGAATATGGGTTTTATGGGGGGGTTAAAAAAACACGTGCCAATTACAAAAACCGCTTTTTTTTTAGGTACACTTTCTCTTTCTGGTATTCCACCCCTTGCTTGTTTTTGGTCAAAAGATGAAATTCTTAATGATACTTGGTTGTATTCACCAATTTTCGCAATCATAGCCTGGGCTACAGCAGCATTAACTGCATTTTATATGTTTCGCATCTATTTACTTACGTTTGAAGGTCATTTAAACGTTCAGTTTCAAAATTACAATGGAAAAAGAAGCAGTTCCTTCTATTCAATATCCTTATGGGGCCAAGAAGGGCTAAACCCTATTAACAACCATTTTCGTTTATTAACCTTGTCACCGGTAAAAAATAACGAAAGTGTTTCTAAGAATTCACACGGAAATATAAAAAAAACGACGCAATCCTTTCTTATTATTTATAATTGTGACAAGAAAAAATTTTCGCCATACCCTCACGAATCGGGTAATACTATGTTATTCCCTCTGCTGGTATTGATTTTATTTACTTTGTTCGTTGGATTCATAGGAATTCCTTTCAATCAAGAAGGTATAGATCTGGATATATTGTCCAAATGGTTAACCCCATCTATAAACCTTTTACATCCAAAATTCACTAATCAAAATTCTTTGGATTGGTCTGAATTTGTGACAAATGCAACCTTTTCGGTTAGTATAGCTTCTTCTGGAATTGTTATAGCGTCTTTTTTTTATAAACCCATTTATTCGTCCTTACAAAATTTTGCCTTAATTAATTTTTTTGAAAAAAGGAATCCAAACGTTTTTTTTTCAGACAAAATAAAAAATGTAATATATGATTGGGGCCATCATCGTGGTTACATAGATGCTTTTTATACAACATACGTAATTCGTAGTGTAAGAGTATTGTCCGAACTAGTTCATTTTTTTGACAGACGAGTAATTGATGGAATTCCAAATGGATTGGGTGTTACAAGTTTTCTTGTAGGAGAAGGTCTCAAGTATGTAGGTGGGGGCCGCATTTCTTCTTATCTTTTTTGGTATTTATTCTATGCATCAATTTTTTTATTAATTTACTTTTTTTATTTTACGAATATGAATATGAATTTTACTGATCAGTAATAATAATGCGAGGTATTTTGATCTGGTATACACAATAATCAATACGAATTTCCTTATTGATTCATTTTATGATCTAATTGATACGTCATTGAATTAGTATTCATGTATCAAAAAAGGATGTAAGACAAGGCATATGCGCCGCTATTTATCCACCCGATATATATATGGTAGGGGATATATAAGACAATTGTATCATCAATCAATTTTCAATCGTGGATACATATGTATCCTTAACATACTGAAACGACTACCATTATTAGTATCAAACCAATAGCGATTCATACAAGCTAAATCTTCTAATCGATAATTGGGCCAAAGAAAAAATTTTAATTTAATGAATTTCATTTTCTCTCTATCAAGATCTTTGCTTTCATCCAAAAATTGACCACAGGTTTTTACCTTGTTCCCATTGCAAAAGACTGCATTTTTTTCCACACAATTACTATTCCTTGAATTGAAACAACTTAGAATTCTCAATTCTCTACGCCGTCTAGACGATAAAATATTTTCAGGAACAAGCAAATCATAATGATTTTTGTTTCTATTTTTCGTCATCATTTGATGTCTTGCAATCGATTCCTCAAAATGATTCTTATCCATATTTTCTCTGTATCTTTTTTGATTCTTTTTTTGTTTAATCTCATGAACTAAATAAATCCTTATGGTTTGATACATAATAAATTCTACATTATGTTTTACAGGTATACGAACGGGTTCGATAATAAATATTCCCTCTTTTAGGATTTTTGAAAGATTCAAATCCCGGATTAGCATTGGATCCAGAGTTAACTCCTCCTTCTTAATAAAGCCGAAACCAAACTTTGTTGTCATTCTGCTTTCCTTTTCCCATTCAAGTACGGACAGCGCATAATCGAATAATTCCATAGTCAAAGGACTAAGCAGCCATTTCAATTGCAAAGCAAAAGATCCTTTCATGAACGCATCTAAGTCTATTTCCCAAGTCCAAATGCTTTTGGATTTATTTTTCGTTCTACCCATTTTCAGATCTGATTTCGTATAAAGTTCTTCCATATATTTTTGTTGGTTTGAGAGAACAGATTTGGGGTTCCCTCGGTTTTGGGCATCTGATGCGAGATCTCTTTGACCTATGGTTTTTTTTTCTTCTTGATTCTCTAATTCAAAATATTTTTTTTCTTTTGATAGTAGAAGATCCCCTTTTTTATTTTGAGTGATATTTTGACTAACATCTTCATTAAAATGAAAAAGAAGTGAATGAATTGGTATAAACCCCGGTTTCATTTTATATACATTAAAAAATAACTCAAATTGTGGGAATAACCAAGGTATCGGCTTCGATACAGGACGATTTAGTCTTTCTTCATTCATTCCCATCCAATCAAAGGGGTTTCTTTTCTTTTTTTGATTGGATGGGTTGATTTCTTTATCTTTATTAATTTTGAGATCAAAAAGACCTTTCGTATCAAAATATTTTCTATCTGGATTTTTTATATACATAAAAAAATCTTTTCTTATCAAATTTGTAATAGGGATACTCGCCCCCATATCAACAAATTTCGGTTTATGTATGTTGTAATTATATGAGTCCTTCTTATCTTCATAAAAAATCGATTGATATGCTAAAAGATCATATCTATACATTTTTTGAAAATGATCGTTTTTATTTAGCAATAACGAAACCTTTTCCTCTCTTTCAGATGAATCCCGTTTGATTAAATTTGGATTTTCAACCCTACAATGTTGATTGACTATATTTCGCCATTTTTGCTCAGAGAAATCGTATGGATAATGACTCTTTAACCAATTTTTCCATTGATTCATTCCAGAATTCTGAAGTTTCTTATGCTTTAATTCGGAAGAAATTATTCCTTGTCTTCGAAAATAATCTTTTATTTCATTCTTAAGAAATAAAGCTGCTCCGTCATATTGAAGGACAGATCTTAACTTATACAAGTTAATAACCTGGGTTTGTGATAATTTGTAAAATACATAGGCCTGTGACACGAGGGATAATTTTAAAGAAACCCCCGACTTCGTCTGAATCTTATGACGAATACGAGAAGGTGAAAGTTTTTTTTTTATAGTTGAAATACGCTCAATTATCTTTTTCTCTTTTGTATCAAAAAAATTTTTTTTTTTGAATTTACGAAAAAGTTTTATAATGATCATGGGCCTATAAAGACTATTAGTAAGACGATTAATGATATATGGAAAGCTCTCTAGAAGGATATCCGCGTATATCCTTTCCACGATCCATTTTAAAAAAGAATGTGATTTACGGATTAATCGATCATTTCTTCTTTTTAATATCTGAAAAATATTTTTGAGTGATGCTAATTTTTGAGCACCATAACTTGTTTTGTTAGGACTAATATTTACCTTTAGAGTTCGAAATCCATTTTTCTTGTCTTTTGTAATTCTTTCTATTTGATTTCTGATTGTGCTTGTTCTATCAATCAGATCTTTCATTTTTCTTTCTGTCAGTGAATAATTTGTCCAATCCATAGATCGGGTTTGAATGGATGATTCATGAATAATCTGATTATTGATTATAGAATCTTTTTTTATTTCACTCGAATCCTCTCTCAATTTTTTTGGTTCTTTTGGGACCTTTAGAAACAAAAATTTGGTTCTTTCTTTGAAACTTTTTAGAATTCGAAAACTCCATTTTCTAATTGCTTTTTGGAGTTTTTTCAAAGGGGGTCCAAAAGAATAACAAAACAAAATACCAAGTCCTACGAGAGGAGAACCAAAAGGACGGTCAGTTTCCAGTCCCCAAATCGTTAAAAAAGCAGCAGGACTTTCCTGCTTTGGATTTGGATCCCTACGAGAAGGTCGTATCTTAGATCGGTGCCAAGGTTTCAGACGGAAAGGAAATCGTATCATTATTTGTATACCCTCTGTAGCCCAGTTTTGAGGAAAAATTCCGTTTCTTCCTGGTTCTAGTATTGGCATACCATTATAGGTGCATATAACATACACTTCTCTATTCATCTCCCTTATATCCTGCTCCCACTCGGACTCTTGGCGTAATAAGAAACGGACAATATTTTTAGCTAGTATCAACGAAGGCAATACAATAGATTGTCTAAGCCTCGACTGAATTAGTAAAATAAAAGCTCTTATTCCATGAGCATAAATAAGGATATCATAGAGGTCTGATATTCTTTCTCGTGTCCTTTCTATTCGTTCCATTTCCGTCTGCCCGTCCCGCCCCCTTTCCATTTCATTGACTTCTTTTTGAATTTCTTCGTAGCTTTTGTTTTCCTCCATGTACATTTTTTTTTTTTTTTTCAACCTCTTTATTCTTTTTGCTACGCTTCCTTTTATACCCTTTCTAAAAATGTCTTGTATTAGGTCGGAAATCTCAATTACTGATAATATGAATGGTTCGAAAAGAACATCCCAAGAAAATCCTACTCTGTCGAAAAAAAGTGGGGAATACGGATATAAGGGAAACATTTTCCCCGTAAGGGTTTTACGTCTTTGAACACGCATAGAACCTGTGATTATGTCTCGACGAAAATCCGCTTCATAGGGATAATCTATCATATCCACTTCTTCTATTTCATCAGGCTTCGTCATAGTTTTGATACTAGGGTCGGCATTCTCTGCTTCCTCCGGACCCTTCGTAAAAAGAACTATACGTTTCGCTTTCCTCGAGCGAATTTGATGATCTACTATCCACTCTTCCCCCTCTTCCGTTGTTGCAGTTTTTCCGAGTTGTTCTACCTCGCTGAATAATTTGTATGACCATTGGGGGACTTTTTTATTTATTCCAATCGATTTTTTTCGAGTTGTTTTTTCCATGGGAGGAATTATGGCTGTATCGCATATTGTTTGAATGATGGGATCAATTATGACTCTTTCGATTAAAAATTTCAAAACTTTTTCTGGATCTTCTGAATCAATTCGTCTTTGTTCCGGAAATAAAGAAATTCCTTTCAAATTGGATGTTGATTCTTCAGCAAATTCATCGATTAAAAGACTCAATTCTCTTGCTAATGATTTTTTATCCAATGTATATATTTTCTGTCCCAATTTCTGGTCCAATTTCTGGACCAATTTCTCTTCCAATGTAGCTATTTTCCCTTCCAATTTCTGGTACAATTCTTCAAAATTATGAACATTAAGTTCCTTACCCTTAAAAAGAAGGATACTATGAACTTTATTGAGTTTATTTTTAAAATTTGTCTCTATCGAATTTTTGACTGAGGTTTCATTTAGGATTGAAGGTAAAAAAAAATTTTTAATTATTCCACGATAGGATCCGTTTAAGAGAGGATCATATATTTTAGGCAAGTATTCTTCTTTAGTTTTATTATTGCATAATCGAGTCTTTTTTTCGAGTACATCCAGATAAGGAGATCCTCTGTCTAGGGCTTCAATTCGATCTCTAAACTCGTTCCTTAGGTTCCTCCATTTTTTTTCATTGGTATAAATCCAACAATAATAATTATGCAGTTCATCATAGAAGAATTTATCCAGTTCATCACAAACAAATTTTTTTGTTGTAAAAAAAGAAAAATACATTTTTTGTCGTAGCATTTCAAAAAAAGCTGATAAACTGGATGGATATGTAAAAGAAATTCTTCGTTTTCCATCACTTTGACATGTATAAAAAAAATATTGTGACATTTCATTTCTTACAGCATGTTCGAATCGATAATTTTTTATATATCGCAATGGACGATTCCATCGTTTATAATCGAAAAGAAGATTCACAGCGGGTTTTTCAAACCAGAAGAGGTCTTTCTCTTCTTCTTTTAAGTGAAAGTGGAATTCATCCTTTGTTTTGTCCTTTCCATTCACTCGGATCCTTTCCGTTTCATCGATTTTGTCCGGATCCTCCCTTTCTTCAGAAAAAGGGGAAGGAGAAGGATCTTCTTCGGTGAATCCCTCTTGTTCCTGTTTAGTCCCCTTTGTTTCGAAAGTTGTTTCTATTTTTAC